TCTGGGATGTAAAATATATCTCTTCTCGCCATCCCCATAGTGTATGAGACAAAACGTGTCTTTAGAGTCTACCCATTGATGGAAATGAACCAAACCAAAAATGAACTCTTTTTATGTTCAATCAAAACAAAAATGAGAAATTCTGCAATTCTATAGGGTTGAATAAAAATTCGATTTCTTTTTTTATATTATTGCTATGCTTAGTGTGCGACTCGTTGGTTTTTTTTAGGGCTAGGATTCAAAAAAAAGGACCGTCCTGTAGTATGAACTAATAACTATAGCACTAATAACCAACTCATTGCTTCGCATTATCTGAATCCAAAGAACCAGTCAAGATATAATCTATTGATCATATCGTTGTAGCAACTGAAATGTTTTTTTTTGCAGAAACACAAAAACCCAATTTTATTATTGGTTGTGAAGTTATACGTTGTGAAGAAAAATAGAAAAGCATGCGGATAAATGGAAGGATGAGAGAAAGAGAGAAAGAAAATATCAATGATATAGAATTCCAATATGTAAGGTCTGTGAGTCATCTCATAAACAACAGTGTAATACAGCATCAATAATGATTCATCCCTAATTAGATGAATCCACCCATCGAACAAAAAAATCAAGAGCCTCGAGCCAATAAAAACTGAGAAAATTGACTTAAGAAAAAATTTCATTATGGACTCCGTTGGAGAATTCAGACCTAACCATTAATCGAGAAGCAATGGGAACGACGGAACCCGTGAATAAAGAGGATTCTATTGGAAATGAATCTTAATGATTTATTGGGTGGGATGGCGGAACGAACCCGGGAACTAAACTATTCTTTTATTCGGAGAGGTTATGAACTAACCCTACAACTGAAATAGATATTGAAAGAGTAAATATTCGCCCGCGAAAGTTTTCTTTTATTGGATTGATTAATTTTTATCGATCCAATATGGTAAAATGCAAAACAAAATAAAGATTTTTTATAATGATAAAAAAAAGACATTGAGATTATCTATAAATAGAATATACATGTTTCAATTCAATATCTAAACACGACATACAAATTTGGAATAGATTAATTAGATTAAATTTCAAAGAATCCTATGCTTCAGTATATTATTCATTAAATCCTTGTATATCGTGATAAAATCTTTTTTAGTCCTTTCATTCGCGAGGAGCTGGATGAGAAGAAACTCTCATGTCCAGTTCTGTAGTAGAGATGGAATTGAGAAAGAACCATCAATTATAACCCCAAAAGAACAAGATTCCGTAAACAACATAGAGGAAGAATGAAAGGAATATCTTATCGAGGCAATCATATTTGTTTCGGTAGATATGCTCTTCAAGCACTTGAACCCGCTTGGATCACATCTAGACAAATCGAAGCAGGGCGCCGAGCAATGACACGAAATGTACGGCGTGGTGGAAAAATATGGGTACGCATATTTCCAGACAAACCAGTTACAGTAAGACCCACGGAAACCCGTATGGGGTCCGGGAAAGGATCCCCCGAATATTGGGTAGCCGTCGTTAAACCGGGTAGAATACTTTATGAAATGAGTGGAGTCGCTGAAAATATCGCTCGAAAGGCTATTTCAATAGCGGCGTCCAAAATGCCTATAAGAACCCAATTCATTATTTCTGGATAGGAATGTCGAACCAAAGGAAATAAATCTTGGGTATAAAAAAATGCAGGTTTTCTTTTTTTTTTTTTTTTACTTCGTCCTTTCAGTGCTTTACGTTAAATTAAACATTAAAAAAACAGATTCAAAAAACGATATGATTCAACCTCAAACCCATTTGAATGTAGCTGACAATAGCGGTGCCCGAGAATTGATGTGTATTCGAATCATAGGAGCCAGTAATCGTAGATATGCTCATATTGGTGACGTTATTGTTGCTGTGATCAAGGAAGCAGTACCAAATACGCCTCTAGAAAGATCAGAAGTGATCAGAGCTGTAATTGTACGTACTTGTAAAGAACTCAGACGTGATAACGGCATGATAATACGGTATGATGACAATGCTGCAGTTGTCATTGATCAAGAAGGAAATCCAAAGGGAACTCGAGTTTTTGGTGCGATCGCCCGGGAATTGAGACAGTTGAATTTTACTAAAATAGTTTCATTAGCGCCTGAAGTATTATAAGATGAGACCGCGATATAGTGGTAGTATTAAAATACAATAGATAAATAAAAATTTTGTAGAGTATGTCTCACGCATATACTTTTAATAATTTTAAGAAAAAACATGTTGATTATATCAAAATTCGGAAGCAACAAAATTTTGAGTTTATCATGGGCAAGGACACTATTGCTGACATAATAACTTCTATACGAAATGCTGACATGAATCGAAAGGGAACGGTTCGAATAGCATCTACTACCATCACCGAAAATATTGTTAAAATACTTTTGCGAGAGGGTTTTATCGAAAACATAAGGAAACTCGTGGAAAACAAAAAAGAGTTTTTGGTTTTAACCCTACGACATAGAAGGAATAGGAAAGGACCATATAGACCCATTTTAAATTTAAAACGAATCAGTCAACCCGGTCTACGAATCTATTTTAACTCTCAACGAATTCCTAGAATTTTAGATGGGATGGGGATTGTAATTCTCTCTACTTCTCGGGGTATAATGACAGACCGAGCGGCTCGACTAGAAAGAATCGGCGGAGAAATTTTGTGTTATATATGGTAATTCTTCTTCTATCCGAATTGTATTTGGAGCTTCCTTTTGTGTTGTGAAAAAAAAAAAAAAAGGGGGGGGGGGTTCCTCGTGGTTTAATTACTGAACAACTTACCAATGGTAAGTTACGGGTTCTTTTAGATGGTTTAGACAACGAAGTAAGATTCTAGGTTATGTTTCAGGAAGGATTCGACCCTTTTTTATACCTATACTACCAGTGGATAGAGTCAAAATTGAAGTAAGTCCTTATGATTCAAACAGAGGGCGTATAATTTATAGACTACACAAAAGGATTTGAGTGATTAGGTGATTTTTCAACATTCCTTTCATGGGGATACAATTCACGGTTCAAAAATTTCAAGAAACTTATTTTCTTCTAATTCTAATAAGTAGATTCTAAATTCATTTAAGGTATAACAATTATGAAAATAAGGGCTTCCATTCGTAAAATTTGTGAAAAATGTCGACTGATCCGCAGGAGGGGACGGGTTATAGTAATTTGTTCCAACCCGAGACATAAACAAAGACAAGGATAATCTTTCGACAAAGGACTCTAGAAAGGAACCGATGAACAAATAAAAAAAAAAAGATCGGTTTTGACATGAAATGGATATATCCATATATCTCTGACTTATATTTATGAAATGATCAAATATGGCAAAATCTACACCAAGAAGTGGTTCACGTAGGACTGGACGGATTGGTTCACGTAAAAGTGGACGTCGAATACCAAAGGGCGTTATTCATGTTCAAGCAAGTTTCAACAACACCATTGTGACTGTTACAGATGTACGGGGTCGGGTAATTTCTTGGTCCTCGGCCGGTACTTGTGGATTCAGGGGTACAAGAAGAGGTACGCCTTTTGCTGCTCAAACCGCAGCAGGAAGTGCTATTCGAGCAGTAGCGGATCAAGGTATGCAACGAGCAGAAGTCATGATAAAGGGTCCTGGTCTCGGAAGAGATGCAGCCTTACGAGCTATTCGTCGAAGCGGTATCCTTTTAAATTTCGTACGGGATGTAACCCCTATGCCACATAATGGTTGCAGACCCCCTAAAAAAAGACGGGTGTAGAAATAAACATTGAAGAGATTTCAAGAGAAATAAATGACTCAACGATCTAACAAATAATATTACTATGGTTCGAGAGAAAGTAAAAGTATCTACTCGGACACTACAGTGGAAGTGTGTTGAATCAAGAGCAGACAGTAAGCGTCTTTATTATGGACGCTTTATTTTGTCTCCACTTATGAAAGGTCAAGCCGACACAATAGGCATTGCGATGCGAAGAGTTTTGCTTGGAGAAATAGAAGGAACCTGTATTACACGCGCAAAATCTGAGAAAATCCCACATGAATATTCTACCATAGTGGGTATTCAAGAATCGGTACATGAAATTTTAATGAATTTGAAAGAAATTGTATTGAGAAGTAATCTTTATGGAAGTTGTGACGCGCTTATTTGTGTCAAAGGTCCAGGATATGTAACTGCTCAAGACATCCTCTTGCCGCCTTCTGTGGAAATCGTTGATAAGACGCAGCACATAGCTAGCCTAACGGAACCCATTGATTTGTGTATTGGATTACAAATCGAGAGGAGTCGAGGATATAATATAAAAACGCCAAATAACTTTCAAGACGGAAATTGTTATCCTATAGATGCTGTATTCATGCCTGTTCGAAATGCGAATCATAGTATTCAGTCTTATGGGAATGGCAATGAAAAACAAGAGATCCTTTTTCTAGAAATCTGGACAAACGGGAGTTTAACTCCTAAAGAAGCACTTCATGAAGCCTCCCGGAGTTTGATTGATTTATTTATTCCCTTTCTCCAGGCAGCAGACGAAAACGTACATTTAGAGAACAATCAATACAAGGTTACTTTACCTTTTTTTACTTTTCATGATAGATTGGCTAAACTAACGAAAAAGAAAAAAGAAATCGCATTGAAATCTATTTTTATTGACCAATCAGAATTGTCTCCCAGGATCTATAATTGTCTCAAAAAGTCCAATATACATACATTATTCGACCTTTTGAATAAGAGTCAAGAAGACCTTATGAAAATTGAACACTTTCGCCTAGAAGATGTAAAGCAGATAATGGGTATTCTAGAAAATAAATAGAAAAGCATTTCACAATTGATTTACCGAAAATAAAAATAAAATAAGTTTTAAATCAATTGAATTTATTGTAATTTTTCTATTCTTTAGAAAAAAAAATGGCTTTGCACCTTTAGACCAATCTATATATTCAGACCAGAATTAAATTGAATAGAAGTATCTAGGGAGAATTCACTTCAAAGTGAAAGTGAATTCTCCCTAGATACACA